TTTTGACACCAAGAAATGAAGTAATTTCTAGAAATAGAAAAGAATGTTCATAAATTCATTTGTAATTCATTTGTAATAAGAGTCGAGTCTTTCATTACCAAAAATTTTCTTTTATACCCACAATTAGATATTGTGGGGGACTCTGATAGGGTCTTTTCAATGGAAGGGAAAAAAGGGAAGGGAAAAAAGGGAAGGGAAAAAAAGGGAAGGGAAAAAAAGGCCAGAATGAGGAAATGAGGTGATCCGGATTTATCGCGGCTATACAAGAATTTCAATGTTTGAATTGAAGGTTCATACTGTAAGACTTATCTGATCTTATCAATTGTTAGAATTTTTTTTGCTCAAACAGGTCGTGAATTTTTCTAGGACAGTATTAAAGATCTCATCGAAAACTTACAGCAGCTTGCCAAACAAAAGCTAAGAGAAAAAAGAGCAAAGGGATTACTGGCATAACATCCACGATTGGATTCAAAAAAGCGTAGGCCTCGGGCAATTTGGCGAAGAAAAGACTGCTTGAATAAAAGGAAGAATTAAGACAGATACAGACCATACTAAAGATATTAAGCATAACAAAGATTTTGTTCTTGAATGAAGCTAATTATATTTTGATTGAGTTATAAAAATTATATTTTGATTAAGTTATTAATATATTATTGATATAAAATTATTGATATAAAAATCAATAAAGTATAAAAAAAAAATGAATAAAGTAAGGTAGACCAAAAAACCCTTCTTTTAAAATTTTTTAAAATTCACCCAATCAAAAATTTTTTAATTCTCAAATCAAAAAAGAATAGAATAAATCATACTTTCATACAATATCTTAATTGAATTATATATTATGATCAATAAATTCAGTTTAATTCTAATTCTATATATACGCGTATCAAAATCCTAGCAACAACCTAATCTATTTCATAGATATTTTAACTGGAATTGACGAACAACCAATACTAAAATTAATATTAATGTCTAGTAGGGTCGAATAGAAATGAAATGGGGCGTGGCCAAGCGGTAAGGCAACGGGTTTTGGTCCCGCTATTCGGAGGTTCGAATCCTTCCGTCCCAGAGCCTACTCATGATATATTTTATTATATATCATAATAATTCCTTCTTGAACAATCTTCTGTTTATAATAAATGCGATTCTTGTTTCTTATTTGTAATGATTCTTCTCTAAATCATATTCACAAATTTTATCGAGTTCAAATAACACGCAGATGTAATTGATAATTGAATCTATGTGTGATCCAGGAAAGATGGGGACATAATATGGATTTATCTTTCTTATGATGATAAAATTTATGATAAAATGCCGTCCTTACTGTAAAACTTTATTCAAATAATGATATCGAGATAGGCTTTTTTTCAATTAAATCTTTTTAATGATTTCTTATGAGTCTTTAGTACTCGAAGAAGTGTAAGATTGGTGAATCCATCCTATCGAGTCACTTGAGGATCTAGATGCAAAACGAACTTAGTACCGACCGAAGCAATGACTATTCATGATTCCATAATTGAATCAATTACATACCGGTTACAAACTAAAGGAAAGGAATGTTATGGTAAAACTTCGTTTGAAACGATGTGGTAGAAAGCAACGTGTGACTTGACGGACATGATCCGCTGTGGATTCTTACATTCACCATTTTCTATTATATAGAAATGAAGGTGCTCTTGGCTCGACATCGTTTGGTCTGTTACACACTAGAACCCCCATTTTTTATTGGGTTGGGATGTAAAATGTAAATAGTACATGGTGGAGCTCGAGTAGAAAGTATTGATTCATTTCTCAGGGGCAAGGATCTAGGGTTAGTGCCAATCAATAAGTTGGAACAACTTCGTAAATATGTAAATATATTTTCGATATAGAAATAGAAAGGATCCAATTCGAGCAAGTTTCAAATACAAAAGTAAAGTTTGTTGGAATTGGTAAAACTCTTTCGATCAAAATAAAAAGTGTATCACGCGGAAATCAATCGTTCATATGATTCTTTGATAGAAAAAAAAATGGTATGTTGCTGCCATTTTGAAATGATTAAAGATCACCGAAGTAATGTCTAAACCCAATGATTCAAGGCAAAGATAAAGGATTTTGGAACAAGGAAATACCCTTTTCAATTGTCTCAACAACTAGATCAGAATGAAGAATCAAAATAGATTCTAAAAAGGAAAAACAAAAAAGGGGGTTAGAGACCACTCAATAAATAAAATGCCTAAAGGTTTTCCTTTGAGTTATTTGAGAGTTATCCAACTTGAGTTAGGGGGGTATAAATGATTTCTTTTTCGGGAAATCTTTTTCGGGAAAAAAGAAGAAAAAAGGACTTAAATCATAGTCTAATTGATTTGATGATTTTATGGAGCTGTTTTTCATTAGAATTCTATACAGAGACATAACTTTGAATCAAATCATTTTTCTCGAGCCGTATGAGGCGAAAACTTCTTATACGTTTCTAAGGGGGGTATTGTTTATCTACACCTATCCCAATGGGCCATTTATCGAATCGTTGCAATTGATGTTCGATCCCGAAGAGAAGGAAGAGATCTTCGGAAAGTTGGTTTTTATGATCCGATAAAGAATCAGACCTATTTAAATGTTTCTGCTATTTTATATTTCCTTGAAAAAGGCGCTCAACCTACAGGAACTGTTCATGATATTTCAAAGAAGGCGGGGGTTTTTACGGAACTTTGCCTTAACCAAACGAAATTAATGAAATAAAAAAAACAGGGGATTAAGCTTTCTTAGTCTACTTATATTGCCTATTGATTGAATAAACTCGAGATTTTTTCCTACGTCTTCTTTTTCCTTAATTTATTCTTCCATTTACTAGTTTGGTTTTTTACTTCATTCAAATGATGGGTTTCTTGGGTTTGCTGCGATACAAGAAGTCTTTTTGATTGAAAATATTAAATATATATATATTTAATATATAATTTCATTTTGTTTTATGTTCAGATAGAAATTAGAAATTTTTCTATTTCATTTATTGCTAATTTAATGTTTTGATTGTGTCGTGCAATTTAATCTTTTTTTTATTTATTTGATTCCGATTGTATCTACACATCCTAATTATTTTATTTGGGTTGCTAACTCAACGGTAGAGTACTCGGCTTTTAAGTGCGGCTAGCATCTTTTACACATTTGTATGAAGCAAGTGATTCGTCCATACCATCGGTAGAGTTTGTAAGACCACGACTGATTCTGAAAGGAATGAATGGAAAAAATAGCATGTCGTATCAGTGGAGAATTCTGAGAATATTTCATTCTTATCCGATCGGTCCAAAACCTTGTTTGAATTCGTGGCGCGGAACAAAATAAATTCAAAGTTTGGTTGAGTAAATAAATGGATAGAGCCCTGCGGCCCCAATATTATTATAAGGAAATAAGGAAACAAAAAAAGCAACGAGCTTCTGTTCTTAATTTGAATGCTTGATTTTCCGATCTAATTAGACGTTAAAAATTTATTAGTGCCTGGTGCGGGAAAGTCTTTTCCCATAAGTGGATTTTCCGTTTTTTTTTAACGAGTCCTAATTATTAGCTATTCTCCATTATGGGATTATGGGGTGGAGATGAATGTGTAGAAGAAGCAGCATATTGATAAAGAGATTTTTTTCCAAAATCAAAAGAGCGATTGGCTTGAAAAAAATAAATAAAAAAAAGATTTATAATTAATTATCTTGTTATCCTATCTTGTTATCCTATAAGGAACATAAACAATTAGATGGAAAAAGAGAAGATAGAGAATCCGTTAATGAATTTAACCTGTTTCCGAGGTATCTATTCTTTTCTTACTATAATACCTTGTTTTTACTGTATCGTACTATGTATCATTTGATAACCCAATAAAATAAACCCCCTGCCCTTGGTTCAAATCTAATTTCAAATGGAAGAATTTCAAAGATATTTAAAACTAGATAAATCTCGGCAACATGACTTCCTATACCCATTTATCTTTCGGGAGTATATTTATGCACTTGCTGGTTTAAATAGATCCATTTTGTTGGAAAATGTAGGTTATGACAATAAATCTAGTTTACTAATTGTAAAACGTTTAATTCCTCGAATGTATCAACAGAATCATTTGATTATTTACACTAATGATTCTAACCAAAATCCATTTTTTAGGTACAACAAGAATTTGTATTTTCAAACGATATCAGAGGGACTTGCAGTTATTGTGGAAATTTCATTTTCCCTACGATTAGTATCTTCCTTAGAAAGGTCAGAAATAGTAAAATTTCATAATTTACGATCAATTCATTCAATATTTCCTTTTTTCGAGGACAAATTCTCACATTTTAATTATATGTCAGCTGTACTAATACCCTACCCCATCCATCTAGAAATTTTGGTTCAAATTCTTCGCTACTGGGCGAAAGATGCCTCTTCTTTGCATTTATTGCGGCTCTTTCTCCATGAGTATTGTAATTGGAACAGTCTTATTACTCCAAAGAAATCTATTTCCATTTTTTCAAAGAGTAACCCAAGGTTCTTCTTGTTCCTATATAATTCTCATGTATGTGAATACGAATCCATCTTTTTTTTTCTTCGTAACCAATCTTCTCATTTACGATCAACATCCTCTCGGATTCTTTTTGAACGAATGTATTTCTATGGAAAAATAGACCTTTTTTCAAAAGTTTTTGCTAATGCTTTTCAGGCCATCTTGTGGTTATTGAAAGATTCTTTCATGCATTATGTTAGATATCAAGGAAAATTCATTTTGGTTTCAAAAGATACGCCTCTTCTGATGAATAAATGGAAATATTACCTTGTCAATTTATGTCAATGTCATTTTTATGTGTGGTCTCAACCGGAAAGGGTTTATATAAACCAATTATCCAAATATTCTCTCAACTTTTTGGGCTATCTTTCAAGTGTGCGACTAAACCTTTCATCAGCGGTACGGAATCAAATGCTGGAAAAGTCATTTATAATAGATAATACTATGAAGAAACTCGATACAATAGTTCCAATTATTCCTCTGATTGGATCATTGG